ATTCATTTTCCAAGGTTCATTCTTCATCGAACCATATGGACCGATCTAGTAATGATGTGGATTGATCTAGCAATGATGGAATCATATTCTGTTTACTGAATCACATGAAATTTTACCCAACTACATATCATAGATGGAATGTATGAAATACGTATGAGCGGAGAAATAAAGAGATTTTTCTACTTAAAATAAGATTTGTTTGCAACAGATACAAATTGAAATGAATTAATAAAACATTCCTGGAAACAAAATTCTGACGCTTAAACTTATGGAGTCTTATATAGAATATCAAAAGTGATCCAATTTCTACCTTATGATATTAGGATCTGCTGATTAGGTACCAGATAAAGTAAATGGATTCAGTATTTGATCTGTTCTCTATGAATGAGATAAAGACAGAAAGGAACCTTATAGAGTTTACCTTTTTTTTTTTTTAGGGCTTAACTTTTTTCGCGGATTCAGTTGTTCAAAAATGATTCGCAGAAAAGAGAGGCTTTTTTACCCATTTGTTAGTCGAATTCGTGGAATACGATTGAAGTGCACAATAAGGGGTTGTATTTATTAAGCACACGAAGACCATCTGCATATCGCTTATCCCAGTTCGACTTGGGGTAGGGTAACGTGGGCCGTACTATTACTATATCATAATTTCTATTTGCTATTCAATAATATTCAATTGAAAATGGAAGCGCGCTAATTAACTTAATTCCCTGGGGGAATATCATATATAAATAAGATCCCGGATTAGGTAGATCTGTGTAACGATTTCTGTTCGGGGGTTTACATATACACATAATTGTTGTTATACTTGAAATTGAAAAGGATTCATTTTTTTTTATTGATACTGATTAGTTGTGTATCAATTGCATTTTCTTATGCCATTAAGTTAAGGAAACAAAAATGAGGATCCAAGAACTTTTCATGAATTAACAGCCAATAAGTTAATGGGTCCCGTTTTATTTGTGCTGAATTTTTTATTGTTTATTGTGTGACTCAAAAATTTTTTCTTTCAATAGAAAACGGGAGGGTTTTAGGCGGTGTGTGTTTTGATATACTATACAATTAATAGAAGGATCCGGCTCCAATCAAAAAAGGAAGGATTTTTTTTCGTTTAGGTTTATTGGGAAAGAAATAAGGAAAATGGGATTCAAGATGCAAATACAATAAAAAAAGGAAAGGGGATTAAGTAATAACCTACCCAAAAAGGAATATTTCCAGTTATTTTTCGAATTTTGGCGGCATGGCCGAGTGGTAAGGCGGGGGACTGCAAATCCTTTTTCCCCAGTTCAAATCCGGGTGTCGCCTGATCAATAAAAAAACTCGAAACCCCTTTGCTTGCTTATGCTTATATAAATCGCCGAATCCTAGCATAAGCAGAGGAAAAGGACTCGAACTTCCAATACTCGCTTGATTTTAAGAAGTTGGAGGTTAAAAGACTGTCAATCTTTGCGCCTGGGATTCCAGGGAGGATTTTAGTATAGGAAGGGCTAGGCTATCAAGACTTCCATAATGTCTAATGGCCGAAATTATATATATATAGTTGAGTGGGGAATTGGTAGTTGTGGTAAGGGGTGGAAGATGCTTTGTATACAGACGAATTTATGAGTGCTCAGACATTCAGGATTGGATGAATAATTGGCTTCTTTTATAGATTTTATAGAATAAAAATAAAGAATAAAAGTTGAAAAAAAAACAACTTCTTTAATTCGGTAACATCCAAGCAAGAATGTAATAGAAAGTCTCCCGAGTGTCTTTGTGAAATATTCGGGAGGCCATAAGGATTAGATCAAACAGTAGATAGAGATATGGGATAGATAGTGATCTATCTTGATTGTATATTGTTATGCTTTTTTATTTTATTATGAAGGGTAACAAAAGAAACAAAACAATAGGTCTTACTATTCCTCCATTTTCCATTAATAGCATTCCCTCTATAATTACAAGAAAGTAACTGTGTATCTTGCTTGTACTTAATGCTTCCAAATTCTACCAGAAATCATATATGAACTTGTTATAGGTGGAGTTATTGGATTGGTTCATCAATAGCCTTCGTTCAGAATCCCTTTTTGACTCTGTGCCATTGATTACATTAGTATTAGTGATCAATAATGGAAGAGTTTCTTCATATTCATAGAGATAGGAGACATAATTCACATGGATATAGTAAGTCTTGCTTGGGCTGCTTTAATGGTAGTCTTTACATTTTCCCTTTCACTCGTAGTATGGGGAAGAAGTGGACTCTAGGGTCATTACTAATTTACTTGAGTTGAGTAATAAAACTGTATCAATAATTTAAGTTTCATAGATTGTTCTGCAAAGCGTTTTTAAAGAAAAATATCTTCATTTCAAAATTATAAGGGAATCCGGTTAAGTTAATGTAATAGATGAGGAATAACCTTTAAATTAAATAAAAAAATATTTCAACGATTCCCATGTTCGTATTTTGAAAGTAAAAGGAATACACATGATATGAAATTTTTTCCAACCGAATTCATCCTAAATATTCTATTTTGATGCAACTAGCTTTTCATAGAATTCTATATGGATATTACAATGAGGAGCAACCAACCTCTTTTTTATTTGTTTCTCGCTTTACTGTTCAAAGAGGAAGTCTATCTGTTATTTATTATGTAGATACGTACTTTATACCGAGGAAAACATCGATATAATGTTTGTCCAACGAAGTACTACGCATAAATAATAAGATCGTGCGTGCGTTGGGCGATTCACATATTGCGCATTTACCTTTGTTTTAGATTCCTAGAAATATTCTTTATGTTGTATCGACTCACTTAATTATCATGGTTCACGCGATAGAAATAGGTGGTATGGACTACTCTTTTTACAAATATAAAGAATTTCCCATGGAATTCCTTGAATCACCTGAAAGTAGCTAAATCAATTACTCCTTTTCGGAATGCTAAAAAAAGATGACGACTGGGTTTATTTTCTATAATCTATTCTATGCCCGTACCATATCTTCTTCCATTGATTTGATTATTTCGTCGGATCCCAGGATCCATATTGGAGAAATAAATAAAATAATAATAAACTAGAAATTTAGAACCGTAAGACATAAGAGTCAAAGTGGGCAGTCGATTATATCATATTCATCAAAATCGGTACAAATCAAATGGATGTAGCATGCATGTAGCAAAGAACTCGAATTGGGGTACTATTTATATGTTATGTATATTGCAATATGTCATTTAGTATCTACGTATATATCAATATACATAGTACAGAGTGATCCATATTAATTAAGCCTTATATATCTTTGTCAAACTTTCTAATTTTATATAATAATCGATAGTGTGGTAGAATTATACACTAATAAATAGTGTGGTAGAAAGGTTCCTATATTTCTTTCTACCATACTATCAGATCTCATATACTGCTGATTTTAATCCGCTCATTTCATTTAAGACGTGGAATTTGAACCCCTTTACATTTCTTCCATTATTGATAAGAACTCAGAAGTAAAGCTTAAAGCTTTATTCAATCAAATTAATCATTTTGACTGACTGTTTTTACGTAAATAATAAGTAAAAAAGCAGTAGGAACTAGAATGAACAGTGCAGTAGCAATAAATGCGAGAATATTGACTTCCATAATTTCATCGTTTTTTTACTTCATAATAACTCGGGATCTAATCCCATAGAGATTCTAAATCTTTCTCGTGTAAATTCAACGGGAGGAATACATCCCGCTGATATTGAATCGGATCAATATCATGAATAACAATATCTGAGCTATCAAATCTATTCATCGTCGAGAATGGAATAGTATAACATAGGAAGATCTTTTATCCATACGGAATAAAAACGTAATCAAAAATGAAATTCCTGCTCCAATCAAGAATCCCCTTGAATTTAGCATTCTTTATCCATTCGTTATTTTCTATAACCTACCGTCTTCTTTAATAGAATCATATCATATAATGAGGTAGCATCTGACCCACCTTCCACTTCCATTGGTCACAAACAAACCCAAATAGTAGAAGTGAAATGGAAAAAGGAAGAAGAAAAGATCTAATTGATAAATTAATTCACTATTTTTTTTTAGTTTATTCTTTCTTCGATAGGCCCTTCCCTTTCAATGGGAATAAAAAAAGATTATTCATTCCCTCACTAAGAGAGGAGGTGTGGATCTTTTCTTTGTTTGATCTTTCTTTTATTAAAATAAAAATGCTCCTTTCTTTCCTTCGATTGGTACTGGGACACAAAAAATGAAGTGTACAGTTTGATAAATAGATTTAGATTGTTTCCAATTAGTAATTTAGGTTATAAAAAATCGTAGCTAGAAGGGGGATAGCTTTAATCTGAAATTTTTTCAAGGTAACTATGTTAAAATTAAGTGAATTTTGTATCGTACAATAAAAGAATCCAAATTTCTGTATGTGCTCTGGTGATACGGGTATTGGATTCCCTTCCACGGATCAGGAGCAATCAAAAAACGGACAAGTCAAGTAAAGTACACTATCTCTTGGAATCCTAAATATGGTGCTACCAACCATTGTAGCAATCCACATATGTCTATCCCCCACCGATCGGTACTAATTGATTGAAGTAATTGAAATTGCCATTATTGTATTTTCTCAATAAGAAATTAGAAACGAAAAATAAAGAAACAAATAAGGACCCTCTGGGAATTAGATCCCACTCCTCACCCCGCCCCTTGAAAGAAAATAAAGAGATGAATCAGTGGACTCATCGGATACTAGGTCGGGACTGACGGGGCTCGAACCCGCAGCTTCCGCCTTGACAGGGCGGTGCTCTGACCGATTGAACTACAATCCCAGAGAAATAAGGCATATAGCACACACACATATATTCTTAATAATTTTTTTTAATTTTTAATTAAAACTATTTCCATTTAGAATTGTCGTATTGTAACAGAGAAAAAGGTGATATATTAATATTAATATCCACACAGATATGCGCTTTAGTGAGAACGACAGGGATTACTAGTAATCCTATTGTCAAATCGTGTGAAATCTA